ATCTCTAAAGATAGGGTGTCCTAACCATCCTACCGCGATTCCATCTCCGTTATCCATTGAGCCTGCCCTGAATAATCCTCCTTTTGCCGGATTATTGCCGATATAATCATAAAAAGCTAATTTTTCAGGAATTTTAGACCAGACTTCTGATAAACTTTTATTTTCGGCTAGCCCGGCGCTAACTCTTCGATATATCTCTTGCTGGAAATAACCCTGATCCCATTGATAACGAGTGGGACCAAACAATTCGATGGGAGTAGTTGCTGAACCATACCACATAGTTCCAGCAACAACAAAAGCGGCAAAAAAGACAGCCGCGATACTACTGGAGAGTACGGTTTCAATATTTCCCATACGTAATCCTTTGTATAGACGTTGTGGCGGTCGAACGCTAAGATGGAATAGACCCGCTAATATGCCCAGTGTACCTGCTGCAATATGATGAGAAGCTATTCCTCCCGGAACAAAAGGATCAAAACCTTCCACGCCCCACGACGGATTTACAGGCTGTACTCTTCCCGTTAGTCCATAAGGATCGGACACCCATATTCCAGGACCGTACAGACCTGTTACATGAAATGCACCAAAACCAAAGCAAGCCACCCCGGAGAGAAATAAATGAATGCCAAAGATCTTGGGCAAATCCAAAGAGGGTTTTCCTGTACGTTCATCAGAAAATATTTCTAGATCCCAATAGACCCAATGCCAGATAGCTGCCAAAAAGCATAAGCCAGAAAACACAATATGCGCCCCAGCTACACCTTCGTAACTCCAAATCCCCGGATTCGTTACAGTTCCTCCTGTGATACTCCAACCCCCCCATGAATTGGTTATTCCTAAACGAGTCATGAAGGGTATAACGAACATACCCTGTCTCCACATTGGATCAAGAATAGGGTCAGAAGGATCAAAAACTGCTAATTCATACAGAGCCATCGAGCCCGCCCAACCAGCAACCAGGGCTGTATGCATTATATGAACGGAAAGCAACCGGCCGGGATCATTCAATACAACGGTATGAACACGATACCAAGGCAAACCCATGGAAAATACCCCTTTATCGAAGAAAAATAGACACTACGTAACTTTATTGCATTGGAAAGGTTCTACTATGACTATCCTATAGACTTCCCCTGTTCAGTAGATTATTTCCTAACAAGGGTTATGATTCTATATTCTATTCGTAATAATGGAAGAATTCTGTTCGTAAGAACAAAGAGAAGCAGATTTATTCTATACTCGATAAGTACCAATATGCAATGGTGGATTGATACCATTTTCTATGAGTAAATGTGTTCATCCTTCATTTATCATTAGAAAGATCTATTCGAAAAAATTTTCCTTTATTTATTTTGTCTTTCTTTCTAAATTTTTCTAATCTATGGATAAAATAAATATGATAAAGTCAATATTATAAATAAAGACAATAAAATCATATTGTTACGTTTCCACATCAAAGTGAAATATAGTATTTAATTCCTTTTTCTTTCAATCCATGCCTATTGGTGTTCCAAAAGTACCTTTCCGAAGTCCTGGAGAGGAAGATGCATCTTGGGTTGACGTATAGTGCGACTTGTCAGATATATTGGGTCATATGGGATTTCCCCGTTCTCTCCCCCGACCGAGATATCCTCTGTTTCGCCCAAGAAAGAGAAATGGAATCATCCAAAAACTGGAGCGTGAACTGAAATTAAATGCATTATTTGGGGAAATTCATAGAATTATATCAATTAGACTAATTTATGGTTGGCTTTGGCTGGACAAAAAAATGAAGTATCCAGACTCCGTTTAGAAAAACCCAATTGGTAATATATCTATGATTACTACGTGTATCATAAATGATTATTTGTAAAGTCATAACAACAAGAAATGAAATGGTGATGGGAAGGTTTGTCCTATATGTGCAAATCAAAATCGGGCGGATCTTTACCCGGAGTAGAGCATAAACCTAAAAAGATGAAAGAGGCCCATTCAGGAACAAGAAAATATCATCGTGATTTGGATTGAATTTCGATGAAAGAATACATCAATGAGAAGTTAATTCGATAAGTTTATTTACCCCTTTTTAATATTATCTTTATATTATCAAAGAAGAAATAAAAATTCATCTTTATTGAAAAATCGAAGAAAAAACAAACCCTTTCATTAAAAAGTTAGAAAAACTCAAAAAATAAAAGAAAGCGGACTGGAATCTATACATTGATTCTTTTCTTCGCAATTTTTTTTGAACCGTATGCATCAAAAGGTGCATGTACGGTTCCTAAGGGAAACAATTTTACCCTACTCAACCGACTTTATCGAGAAAGATTACTTTTTTTAGGCCAAGAGGTTGATAGCGAGATCTCGAATCAACTTATTGGTCTTATGGTATATCTCAGTATCGAGGATGAGACCAAAGATCTTTATTTGTTTATAAACTCCCCTGGCGGGTGGGTAATACCCGGAGTAGCCATTTATGATACTATGCAATTTGTACGGCCAGAAGTCCATACAATATGCATGGGATTGGCCGCGTCAATGGGATCTTTTATTCTGGTTGGAGGAGAAATTACCAAACGTCTAGCATTCCCTCACGCTTGGCGCCAATGAAGTTTTTTTATTTGAGAGAAAAAAGAAAACTATGCCTTCGCCATATGAATATTAAGTAATAATAGCATGGCACTTCGAATTCGATATGCAATTTTTTTCAAAAGATTTGATTATGTATCGAGAGAGTAGTATGAGATAAAAGATATTTCCGACTTTCTCTTATCTATCGGAAGTCCAATTCAGCGTCACAAACTTGTTTGTTTTCACACCGAAGGGCTCTTAACAATATTTAAGTTATAAAAAAAGAGTGCGAAAAAAACCAAATTTTTCTTTTTTGGTTGGCTCAAAAAGAAACTTTGGGATTGCTGAATCAAAGACAAAAAAAAGAATCCATTTTAAAATAGAAAGCAGCGGAGCCATCATAGTATTTTTGAACTTCTCCGAAAAAAAAGAAGGGTGGCATTTTGATCATTTACCCATCTGGGGTTGATAGATTCTATTTTTATCTTTCTTGAAGAAGAAAATTGGGGTCAATTTGATTATAGAGCCGTATGCAATGCATAAAAGATAATGCCCGTACGGTTGTTCAATTCTATCCTTTTTCCTATTATTCTTTATCTTTCTTTTCTGTTTCTTTCATCACACTAGATAGAACTATTATCAGGGTAATGATCCATCAACCTGCTAGTTCTTTTTATGAAGCACAAACGGGAGAATTTATCCTGGAAGCGGAAGAACTGCTGAAACTACGCGAAACCCTCACAAAGGTTTATGTACAAAGGACGGGCAAACCTTTATGGGTTGTATCTGAAGACATGGAAAGAGATGTTTTTATGTCAGCAACAGAAGCCCAAGCTTATGGAATTGTTGATCTTGTAGCAGTTGAATGAAAAAAAAATGAATTTTGTGCAAATCCGTGATTTGAGATTTTATCTACGAGTTGACTATATAAATATTAAATAAAAAAATCCGGTTAGGATCAATCTAAACCAGCCCATTATGTATATGACTCAACATGCCAACTATTAAACAACTTATTAGAAATACAAGACAGCCCGTTCGAAATGTCACGAAATCCCCCGCCCTTCGGGGATGTCCTCAGCGTCGAGGAACATGTACTAGGGTGTATGTGCGACTCGTTTAGATCATGATCATGAGCTGACACAAAAAAGGCAAGAAAACCGCTTCCAGTATGAATGATCAGTACCAGTGAATAGGATAGAATGGAAGAAAGGACTCCATTCACTATCTAAAAATAAGCAAATCTATCCTTCTATTGTATATAAAGTTTATGGTTTCCATTGGTGCAAATCCAATCACCTGAATTTAAGATGAGAAACAATTCTCCATTGGTAGCAAATGGTTATCCATTAAGCGGAAAAATCTTATTGAAATTCAAAAAAAAAAACAGAAAAATGAAGTTCTCGCCCGGTCAAGAACGGACTACGAGGGTCAGCTACTCAGCTAACTTTCATAATTAAATACCGTTACTGTATAGGTGGGTCTCTTTGTGAAAGACCTATTACTGGATAATTCATGGGTAGAGCCAAAGAGTGTGGTGTGAACTATACAAGTTACCAAGAACATTGATGAAATATTCAATGAAGCCAAAGGCTCCGGTGTATAGAGAAGACCTCACCGTTTAAGAAGTAACCATAGAAACGAGGAAACCCACTATTTCTTTATTCATTTAATTTCTATTTCTTTTTTTTTGACACCTAGCAAAAGAAAATTTATTATTTCTTTCATATTTCGCAGTAAAATACCAAAAAATCGTGGTTGGGAAGGTTATAGTAGCCAAAGCCATTGGAATTTTTATTTTATACATTGGAAAAATCCGTTATTAGTTATTAATAGGCCAGGACGGGAAAAATAATAACTGAAAGAAAAAAATCAATTAGTTATTTGTCAAAATTTTATTTATTCAATGACTAGAGTTAAACGCGGATATATAGCTCGGAAACGTAGAACAAAAATTCGTTTATTTGCATCAAGTTTTCGAGGGTCTCATTCAAGACTTACTCGAACTATTACTCAACAGAAAATAAGAGCTTTAGTTTCGTCTCATCGGGATAGGGATAAGCAAAAGAGAAATTTTCGTCGTTTGTGGATCACTCGGATAAACGCAGTAATTCGAGAAAAGGGAGTATCCTATAGTTATAGTAAATTAATACATGATCTATATAAGAGGCAGTTACTTCTTAATCGTAAAATACTGGCCCAAATAGCTATATCAAATAGGAATTGTCTTTATATGATTTCCAATGAAATCAGAGAAAAAGTGGATTGGAAAGAATACACCGAAATAATTTAAATGGGGTTCCCCGGAGAATGAACTCCGGGAGGGTGGAGTTGGAGTCAAAATTACTCTGAGAAATGCGCTTAAAGTAGTCAAAATGAATGAACACGTTCAATAAAAAAAGATTTTTTTCCGATTCGTTTTTTTTTTACGACACAAAAACCTGGATTCT